AAGAATGCATATATTAAAACCCATTCGAACTAGCCTTATATACTTCACCCGTTAATGTAGCTTAAATACAAAGCAAAGCACTGAAAATGCTTAGATGGGTATTTATACCCCATAAACATAAAGGTTTGGTCCTGGCCTTTCTATTGGCTCCTAGTAAACTTACACATGCAAATATCCATGCCCCGGTGAAAATGCCCTCCATATCAATATTGATCAAAAGGAGCAGGTATCAAGCTCACTAAACCTAGCTGCTCATGACACCTTGTAAAACCACACCCCCACGGGATACAGCAGTGATTAAGATTAAGCATATGAACGAAAGTTCGACTAAGTTATACTATTTAGGGTTGGTAAATTTCGTGCCAGCCACCGCGGTCATACGATTAACCCTAGTCAATAAAATACGGCGTAAAGCGTGATTAAAATAACAAACTTAATAAGACCAAGCTTAAGCTAAGCTGTAAAAAGCCCTCGCTATAATAAAGATAAACAACGAAAGTAGTCTTAAAAGTTTTGAACTCACGATAGCTAAGATCCAAACTGGGATTAGATACCCCACTATGCTTAGCCCTAAACCTAGATACTCAAATAACAAGATTATCCGCCAGAGTACTACTAGCCACAGCTTAAAACTCAAAGGACTTGGCGGTGCTTTACATCCCTCTAGAGGAGCCTGTTCTATAATCGATAAACCCCGATACACCTTACCACCTTTAGCAAATATCAGCCTATATACCGCCATCTTCAGCAAACCTTAATAAAGCCTCACAGTAAGCACAATAATATGATATAAATACGTTAGGTCAAGGTGTAGCCTATAAGGTGGAAAGAAATGGGCTACATTTTCTATCTTCTAGAACAACCCCCACGATAGCTTTTATGAAACTAAAAGCTCAAGGCGGATTTAGTAGTAAGCTAAGAATAGAGAGCTTAGCTGAATAGGGCAATAAAGCACGCACACACCGCCCGTCACCCTCTTCAAGTCCTATGCACAGATAACCCATACCTAATCCCGTCTTACTAGTAGCATGAGAAGAGATAAGTCGTAACAAGGTAAACATACTGGAAAGTGTGTTTGGAACAATCAAGATGTAGCTTAACCAAAGCACCCGGCTTACACCCGGAAGACTTCACACTCATATGAACGTCTTGAACCAGTCCTAGCCCATTCAACTTCAACTTCACCTAACAACACATTACATTAAAATAAAACATTTACCCCTATAAAAGTATAGGAGATAGAAATTCTACCCTGGAGCTATAGAACTAGTACCGCAAGGGAAAGATGAAAGAAACAACTTATAGTAAAACAAAGCAAAGACTAACCCTTCTACCTTTTGCATAATGAATTAACTAGACACTACTTCGCAAAAAGAATTTAAGCCAAGAACCCCGAAACCAGACGAGCTACTTATAGGCAGCTAAAAGAGCCAATCCGTCTATGTAGCAAAATAGTGGAGTGACCTGTAAGTAGAGGTGAAAAGCCTACCGAGCCTGGTGATAGCTGGTTGTCCAGATAAGAATTTTAGTTCGACGTTAAATTTACCTCAAGAACTCATAATCCAAATGTAAATTTAACTGCTAATCTAAAGAGGGACAGCTCTTTAGACATAGGAAAAAACCTTTATTAGAGAGTAAACCTAACAGATACCATAGTTGGCCTAAAAGCAGCCACCAATTAAAAAAGCGTTCAAGCTTAACCAAACCAACACAACTTAATCCAAACATTAATAATCACCTCCTAATACAATACTGGACCAATCTATAAACAATCATAGAAGAAATAATGTTAATATGAGTAACAAGAAAAATACTTCTCCCTGCATAAGCTTATATCAGTCCGAATAAATCACTGATAGTTAACATACCTATAATTTAACCCATTTATATCAACTCTTATTAACTACAATGTTAACCCAACACCGGCATGCACTTCAAGGGAAAGATTAAAAAAAGTAAAAGGAACTCGGCAAACACTAACCCCGCCTGTTTACCAAAAACATCACCTCTAGCATAACCAGTATTAGAGGCACTGCCTGCCCAGTGATCTACATTAAACGGCCGCGGTATCCTGACCGTGCAAAGGTAGCATAATCATTTGTTCTTTAAATAGGGACTTGCATGAACGGCTAAACGAGGGTTAATCTGTCTCTTACTTTTAATCAGTGAAATTGACCTTCCCGTGAAGAGGCGGGAATAAACAAATAAGACGAGAAGACCCTATGGAGCTTAAATTTATTAACCCAGGTAACTACCCACAACAAATCTACAAGATTTCAACTTACATTACCCATGGGTTAAAAATTTTGGTTGGGGTGACCTCGGAGCATAAAACAACCTCCGAATGATAATAATCAAGACTAAACTTGTCTAAATCTACGTTCATCAATTGACCCAAACCTTTGATCAACGGAACAAGTTACCCTAGGGATAACAGCGCAATCCTACTCAAGAGTCCGTATCGACAGTAGGGTTTACGACCTCGATGTTGGATCAGGACATCCTAATGGTGCAACCGCTATTAAGGGTTCGTTTGTTCAACGATTAAAGTCCTACGTGATCTGAGTTCAGACCGGAGAAATCCAGGTCGGTTTCTATCTATTATATAATTCCTCCCAGTACGAAAGGACAAGAGAAATGAGGCCAATTTCCATAACATGCCTTATAGATAATAGATGATATAATCTCAATCTAATTAACTATGTATATGACCCACCCTAGAGCAGGGTTAGTTAAGATGGCAGAGCCCGGTAATTGCATAAGACTTAAAACCTTACTACCAGAGGTTCAACTCCTCTTCTTAACAATACATGTTCATAATCAACCTACTTTTATTAATTATCCCCATCCTACTAGCAATAGCCTTCCTAACCCTAGTTGAACGAAAATTGTTAGGCTACATGCAACTTCGAAAGGGCCCAAATGTTGTTGGGCCTTACGGCCTGCTCCAACCATTTGCTGACGCCATAAAATTATTCATTAAAGAACCCCTCAAACCTATAACCTCCTCTATCTTCTTATTCATTACAGCCCCCTCCCTTGCCCTCACCCTAGCATTTACAATATGAATTCCACTACCTATACCCCAACCCCTTATTAGTATAAATATAGGAATCCTATTTATCCTCGCGACATCAAGCCTAGGCGTTTATTCTATTCTATGATCTGGATGAGCCTCTAATTCTAAATATGCACTAATTGGAGCGCTACGCGCTGTTGCCCAAACAATCTCTTATGAAGTCACCCTAGCCATTATCCTCCTGTCAGTCCTACTTATAAACGGTTCATTCACATTATCAACCCTAATCATAACCCAACAATCCACCTGACTCTTATTGCCAGCATGACCTCTAGCAATGATATGGTTTATCTCAACCCTCGCAGAAACAAACCGAGCCCCATTTGACCTAACAGAAGGAGAATCTGAGCTAGTCTCAGGTTTCAACGTAGAATACGCCGCCGGCCCCTTTGCCCTCTTTTTCATGGCTGAATACACTAATATTATTATAATAAATGCCCTAACCACAACATTATTCTTAGGAACCTTACTCAACCCCATAACACCCGAATCTTTCACATTTAACTTCATGCTAAAAACACTTTTCCTCACATCTATATTTCTATGAATCCGAGCATCATATCCACGATTCCGATATGACCAGCTAATACACCTACTATGAAAAAATTTCTTACCCTTAACCCTGGCCATATGCATATGACACATTTCCCTCCCCATTACTATCGCATGCATCCCACCTCAAACCTAAAGAAATATGTCTGACAAAAGAGTTACTTTGATAGAGTAAATAATAGAGGTTTAAACCCTCTTATTTCTAGAACCATAGGATTCGAACCTAATCCTAAGAACTCAAAATTCTTCGTGCTACCTCATACACCACATTCTATCAGTAAGGTCAGCTAAATAAGCTATCGGGCCCATACCCCGAAAATGTTGGTTCATATCCCTTCCCATACTAATTAACCCTATTACCTCTCTCGCCATTTACCTTACATTATTTTCAGGAACCTTGATCACACTCCTTAGCTCACACTGACTACTAGCTTGAGTAGGCCTAGAAATAAGTATACTAGCAATAATTCCAATCTTAATAAGCAAATCAAACCCTCGTTCTACAGAAGCTGCGTCCAAATACTTTCTTATTCAAGCCACCGCATCAATAATACTAATAATAAGCGCAATTATAAACTTCATAAAAACAGGACAATGACTTATCACCAACCCCCTAGCCCCAATCCCATCCCTTATAATCACCATAGCACTATCCATAAAAATAGGACTAGCTCCCTTCCACTTGTGAGTCCCCGAAGTAACCCAAGGAACCACACTTATATCAGGCCTAATCCTACTTACATGACAAAAAATTGCCCCCATCTCAATCATAACCCAAATTATTCAATCAATCAACTTCCCATTATTAATAACCATAGCCATCCTATCCATCCTGATGGGCGGATGAGGAGGCCTTAACCAAACTCAACTCCGAAAAATCCTAGCCTACTCGTCAATTGCCCATATAGGCTGAATAATAGCAATCATCTCATTCAACCCCGCCCTCACTATACTCAACCTAGTTATCTACATTACCCTTACAATTAATATATTCCTACTATTTCACCTCAACAAAAATACCACTACCCTAATATTGTCAAATACATGAAACAAGTTCCCCCTTTTAATCTCAATCACCCTTATCGTTCTTATATCCCTAGGAGGACTACCACCACTCACAGGATTCACCCCTAAATGAATAATCATTAAAGAACTCGTATCAAATGACAACATTATCACACCAACAGCCATAGCCATAATAGCACTGCTAAACCTGTACTTCTACATACGACTTATTTACTCAACTTCTCTAACCCTATTCCCATCCTCCAACAACAATAAAATAAAATGACAATTCGAAAACACAAAAATAACCCCTCTAATCCCAGCCATTATAATTGTATCAACCCTATCCCTCCCCCTCACACCTATAATATCAATCTTAAACTAGGAATTTAGGTTAATCTAGACCGAAAGCCTTCAAAGCTCTAAGCAAGTAGCCTTACTTAATTCCTGCTCTAAGGACTGCAAGATCTCATCTCACATCAACTGAATGCAAATCAATTATTTTAATTAAACTAAATCCTCAGACCCTGGACCGACAGGACTTCAACCTGCAAAAATTTAGTTAACAGCTAAACACCTAATACAACTGGCTTCAATCCACTTCTCCCGCCGTTAGGAAAAAAGGCGGGAGAAGCCCCGGCAGAGTTGAAGCTGCTTCTTTGAATTTGCAATTCAATATGACAATTCACCTCAGGGCTTTGGTAAAAAGAGGGCTCAACCTCTGTCTTTAGATTTACAGTCTAATGCTTGCTCAGCCATTTTACCACCTACTTATGTTCGTCAACCGTTGATTATTCTCAACCAATCACAAAGACATTGGAACACTCTACCTTCTATTCGGGGCCTGAGCCGGGATGGTAGGAACCGCTCTTAGTCTACTAATCCGAGCTGAATTAGGTCAACCCGGGACTCTACTAGGAGATGATCAGATCTACAATGTAGTTGTAACTGCACATGCTTTCGTAATAATCTTCTTTATAGTAATGCCTATCATAATTGGGGGCTTTGGAAATTGACTAGTCCCTCTGATAATTGGAGCCCCTGATATAGCATTTCCCCGAATGAATAATATAAGCTTCTGATTACTTCCACCCTCTTTTCTTCTTCTCCTAGCCTCCTCTATAGTTGAAGCAGGTGCTGGAACCGGATGAACTGTCTATCCCCCACTGGCTGGAAATCTTGCTCATGCAGGAGCTTCTGTAGACCTAACAATTTTCTCACTCCACCTAGCAGGCGTCTCATCAATTCTGGGAGCTATTAATTTCATCACCACTATTATTAACATAAAACCCCCAGCTATATCCCAATATCAAACCCCCCTGTTCGTCTGATCCGTGCTAATTACCGCGGTACTGCTCCTCTTATCCCTACCCGTTCTCGCTGCAGGAATTACCATGCTCCTGACCGACCGCAACTTAAACACAACATTCTTCGATCCCGCAGGAGGCGGAGATCCTATTCTCTACCAACACCTGTTCTGATTTTTTGGACACCCTGAAGTTTATATTCTAATCTTACCTGGCTTCGGAATAATCTCTCATATTGTTACCTATTATTCAGGTAAAAAAGAACCTTTCGGGTATATAGGAATAGTATGAGCCATAATATCTATTGGTTTCCTAGGGTTTATTGTATGAGCCCATCACATATTCACAGTAGGGATAGACGTAGATACCCGAGCATACTTTACATCCGCTACTATAATTATCGCTATTCCCACAGGAGTAAAAGTTTTTAGCTGACTGGCTACTCTACATGGAGGTAACATTAAATGATCCCCTGCCATACTATGAGCCTTGGGCTTTATCTTTTTATTCACAGTAGGGGGCTTAACAGGAATCGTCCTAGCTAACTCATCATTAGACATCGTCCTTCATGATACTTATTATGTTGTAGCCCATTTTCACTATGTCCTATCTATAGGAGCCGTCTTTGCAATTATAGGTGGCTTCGTACATTGATTTCCTCTATTCTCCGGATATACTCTCGACGATGTATGAGCCAAAATTCACTTTACTGTAATATTCGTAGGAGTAAACTTAACATTCTTCCCTCAACATTTTCTAGGCCTATCGGGTATGCCCCGACGTTACTCAGACTACCCTGATGCCTACACAGCATGAAATACTGTATCTTCAATAGGCTCATTCATCTCTCTTACGGCTGTAATAATTATAATTTTTATAATCTGAGAGGCATTCGCATCAAAACGAGAGGTTCTAATAGTAGAATTAACCTCAACTAACTTAGAGTGGCTACACGGATGCCCACCTCCTTATCACACATTTGAAGAGCCTACCTACGTAAAAGTATAATCACAAGAAAGGAAGGAATCGAACCCCCTATAATTGGTTTCAAGCCAATCTCATAACCACTATGTCTTTCTTTATAAGACATTAGTAAAATAATTACATAACTTTGTCGAAGTTAACTTATAGGTTAAAGTCCTTTATGTCTTATATGGCTTATCCCTTTGAACTCGGCTTTCAAGACGCCACTTCACCTATTATAGAAGAGCTTTTACATTTTCACGACCATACTCTTATAATTGTATTCTTAATTAGCTCTTTAGTACTTTATATCATTTCACTTATACTTACTACTAAACTTACTCATACAAGCACTATAGACGCACAAGAAGTTGAAACTATCTGAACAATCCTACCAGCAATTATCCTAATCCTAATTGCCCTCCCATCCCTGCGGATCCTTTATATAATAGATGAAATCAATGACCCTTCTTTAACGGTCAAAACCATGGGCCACCAGTGATACTGAAGTTATGAGTACACCGACTACGAAGACTTAAACTTTGACTCCTATATAGTCCCAACTTCTGATCTAAAACCAGGCGAATTGCGTCTTCTAGAAGTAGATAATCGAGTTGTTTTACCTATAGAACTTCCTATCCGTATACTCATCTCATCAGAAGATGTTCTCCACTCCTGAGCAGTCCCCTCTTTAGGACTAAAAACAGATGCTATTCCAGGCCGACTTAATCAAGCTACTCTAACATCCACACGACCAGGACTATATTATGGCCAATGCTCAGAAATCTGCGGGTCCAACCACAGCTTTATACCCATCGTCCTTGAACTAGTTCCACTAAAATACTTCGAAAGCTGATCCTCATCAATACTATAAATTCATTATGAAGCTAACCTAGCATTAACCTTTTAAGTTAAAGATTAGGAGTTTAAACCTCCTCATAATGACATGCCCCAGCTAGACACATCAACATGACTAACCACAATTATTTCCATATTTCTCGCACTATTTATCTTATTTCAAATTAAAATCTCTAACCACCCCTTCCCCTCTAATCCCTCATCAAAAGACATAACTCCTACTCACTACAAAGCCCCTTGAGAAAACAAATGAACGAAAATCTATTTGCCTCTTTCATTACCCCTACAATAATAGGTCTCCCTATTGTTATCCTCATCATTTTATTCCCTAACATCTTATTCCCATCTCCTAACCGACTCATTAATAACCGCTTTATCTCTCTACAACAATGACTAATTCAATTAATCTTAAAACAAATAATAACAATACACAACTTAAAAGGACGAACCTGATCCCTAATATTAATCTCACTAATTCTATTTATTGGGTCTACAAATCTCCTAGGCCTCTTGCCCCACTCCTTCACACCAACTACTCAACTATCAATAAATCTGGGCATAGCCATTCCCCTATGGGCCGGAGCAGTAATCACAGGCTTTCGTCATAAGACCAAAGCATCATTGGCTCACTTCCTCCCTCAAGGCACCCCAATTCCACTTATTCCTATACTAATCATCATTGAAACTGTCAGCCTGTTTATTCAACCAATAGCCCTGGCCGTCCGATTAACAGCAAACATTACAGCCGGCCACCTACTCATACACCTAATTGGAGGGGCTACACTAGTTCTAACATCTATCAGTCCTCCCACAGCAATAATCACATTTATTATCCTTATCCTTTTAACAATACTTGAATTTGCAGTAGCCCTAATTCAAGCTTATGTCTTCACTCTTCTAGTAAGCCTATACTTACATGATAATACCTAATGACCCACCAGACTCATGCTTACCATATAGTCAACCCCAGCCCATGACCCCTTACAGGAGCCCTCTCGGCCCTTCTCCTGACTTCAGGACTAATTATATGATTTCACTTTAACTCCAACTTTATTTTAACACTTGGCATACTTACTAATATTCTCACCATATACCAATGATGACGGGATATTGTTCGTGAAGGTACATTTCAAGGCCACCACACAGCCATTGTTCAAAAAGGCCTTCGATACGGAATAGTCCTATTTATTATCTCAGAAGTATTCTTCTTCGCGGGCTTTTTCTGAGCTTTTTACCACTCTAGCCTAGCCCCAACCCCTGAACTAGGAAGCTGCTGACCCCCCGTAGGGATTAACCCCCTAAACCCCTTGGAAGTCCCACTACTAAATACCTCAGTTCTCTTAGCCTCTGGCGTCTCAATTACCTGAGCCCATCATAGTTTAATAGAAGGCCATCGTATGCATATAATTCAAGCACTATCTATCACTATCGCTCTAGGAGTATACTTCACACTACTTCAAGCCTCTGAATATCTAGAGACTTCCTTTACAATTTCGGATGGCATCTATGGCTCAACATTTTTCATAGCTACCGGATTTCACGGCCTACATGTAATTATTGGATCCACCTTCCTTTTAGTATGCCTAATACGCCAACTAAACTTCCATTTCACATCTAGCCACCATTTCGGATTTGAAGCTGCGGCCTGATATTGACATTTTGTAGATGTAGTCTGACTATTCCTATATGTCTCAATTTATTGATGAGGCTCATACTCTCTTAGTATAACATCCAGTACAGTTGACTTCCAATCAATTAGCCTCAGAATAACCCTGAGAGAGAGTAATAAACCTGATAATCTCTATTCTTACTAACACATTTATCGCATTGCTTTTAATCTCAGTAGCATTCTGATTACCTCAATTAAACATCTATGTAGAAAAGACAAGCCCATACGAATGTGGCTTTGATCCCATAGGATCAGCTCGACTTCCATTCTCCATAAAATTTTTTCTCGTCGCCATTACCTTTCTCCTATTTGATCTAGAAATTGCCCTCCTCCTTCCCCTACCCTGAGCATCCCAAACTGATAATCTAATACTTATACTAATTGTAGCCCTCATACTCCTTCTCATTTTAACCCTCGGCCTCGCATACGAATGAATTCATAAGGGCTTAGAATGAACTGAATAATGATAATTAGTTTAAGTTAAAACAAGTGATTTCGACTCACTAAATTATGTTCTAACATAATTATCAACATGCCTATTATTATCCTAAATATTACCATCGCCTATATAATCTCACTGCTAGGGGTATTCATTTATCGATCTCACCTAATGTCATCTCTCCTGTGCCTAGAAGGAATAATACTAGCTATGTTTATCTTAAGCACATTAATAACTTTAAACTCTCACTTCTCTTTATCATACATAATACCCATTATTCTTCTAGTATTCGCTGCATGCGAAGCCGCCGTAGGATTAGCCCTTCTCGTAATAGTATCAAACACTTACGGCTTAGACTATGTCCAAAACCTCAACATCCTTCAATGCTAAAAATTATTCTACCCACAATTCTTCTTGCCCCCCTCACATGATTCTCCAAAAGCTCAATAATCTGAATTAACCCTTCAATCCACAGCTTAATAATTAGTCTACTAGTTCTCCTATCACTTAACAAAACAGGCGACAGCGACCTGGTCTTCTCTCCTGCCTTTTTCTCAGATCCCCTGTCCTCACCTCTTCTCATTCTCTCAGCATGACTACTACCACTTATAATTATAGCAAGCCAAAGTCACCTGTCGAACGAACCCTTAATCCGAAAAAAACTTTACATTCTCATACTTATCTCACTCCAATCGTTCCTAATCATAACATTCTCCGCTATAGAACTGATCATGTTCTATGTCCTCTTCGAGGCCACATTAATCCCTACCCTCATTATTATTACACGATGGGGAAATCAGTCAGAACGTTTAAACGCCGGACTCTACTTTCTATTTTATACCCTAGTAGGATCATTACCCCTACTAATCGCATTAATCTATATCCAAAAGACAACAGGATCCCTAAACCTTATAGTCTCCACATACCAAAACTTCAACCTTCCCTCAACCTGGACCAATGATATTTTATGATTAGCATGCATTATAGCTTTCATAGTAAAAATACCCCTTTATGGACTTCACCTTTGACTCCCCAAAGCCCATGTCGAAGCCCCTATTGCTGGATCCATAGTCCTAGCAGCCATTCTCTTAAAGCTAGGAGGATATGGAATGATCCGAATCTCCGCACTACTACACCCAATCACAAGCTCCATAGCCTATCCATTTATCATACTATCTTTATGAGGCATAATCATAACTAGCTCCATCTGCTTACGACAAACAGACCTAAAATCTCTCATTGCCTACTCATCAGTCAGCCATATAGCCCTAGTAATCGTAGCAATCATAATTCAAACACCATGAAGCTTCATAGGTGCAACAGCTCTAATAATTGCCCATGGACTAACATCATCTATATTATTCTGTCTCGCTAATACTAACTACGAACGAATTCATAGCCGAACTATATTACTAGCCCGGGGCCTACAATCAATTCTTCCTCTTATGGCAATATGATGACTACTAGCTGGCCTAACCAACCTAGCACTACCTCCCACAATCAACTTAGTTGGAGAACTATTCATCATTTTAGCCACCTTCTCATGATCTAACATGACAATCATTCTTACAGGAGCAAACATATTAATCACTGCCCTATATTCACTTTACATGCTAATTTCAACTCAACGTGGAAAATTCACATACCACCTATCCAACATTAACCCATCACTTACACGTGAAAACATGTTAATATTTATACACATTTTTCCTCTTATTTTACTTTCTATGAAACCTTCAATTATTCTAGGTCAACTGTATTGTAAATATAGCTTAACCATAAAGCATTAGATTGTGGATCTAAAGTTAGAGCCTTAGCATCTCTTATTTACCGAGGAAGCATGCAAGAACTGCTAACTCATGCTCCCGTGCCTACACCCACGGCTTCCTCGACTTTTATAGGATAGAAGTAATCCATTGGCCTTAGGAGCCAAAAAATTGGTGCAACTCCAAATAAAAGTAATAAACATATTTTCCTCATTTATTTTATTATCCCTCCTCGCACTTACATTCCCCATTTTTCTTGCTCTAACAGACCTATATAAAAGTAATAAATACCCTAACTATGTAAAAAATACTATTATTTATGCTCTAACATTCTCCCTAACCCCTATACTCATATTTATCTACTCTGACTATGAACTAATTATCTCTAACTGACATTGAATAACCATTCAAACCCTCAACCTCACTATAAGCTTCAAACTAGATTATTTCTCAATACTATTTATACCTATCGCCCTATTCGTTACATGATCTATTATAGAGTTTTCAATATGATACATACACTCTGATCCCTACATCAATCGCTTTTTTAAGTACCTCCTAATGTTTCTTATTACTATAATAATCCTAGTCACCTCAAACAATTTATTCCAACTCTTTATTGGATGAGAAGGTGTTGGAATCATATCCTTCCTACTAATCGGCTGATGGTATGGCCGAACAGATGCCAATACAGCAGCCCTGCAGGCAATCCTATACAACCGTATCGGGGACATTGGATTCGTGCTCGCAATAGCATGATTCCTAGCCAATTCAAACTCATGAGATCTTCAACAACTATTCATCATTAAACCATCTCTCTTGCCCCTTACTGGCCTACTCCTAGCAGCAACTGGAAAATCAGCCCAATTTGGTCTTCACCCCTGACTTCCCTCTGCTATAGAAGGCCCAACCCCTGTATCAGCCCTCCTCCACTCCAGTACAATAGTAGTTGCAGGAATTTTCCTTCTAGTGCGCTTTTATCCCCTTATCGAAACCAATAAGACTATTCAATCAATAGCGCTCTGCTTAGGCGCCATTACAACACTATTCACAGCAATCTGTGCACTAACCCAAAACGATATTAAAAAAATCGTAGCATTCTCTACCTCTAGTCAACTCGGATTAATAATAGTAACAATTGGAATTAATCAACCCCATCTAGCCTTCCTTCACATCTGCACTCATGCATTCTTTAAAGCAATACTATTTATATGCTCCGGCTCTATCATCCATAACCTAAATGACGAACAGGATATCCGAAAAATAGGAGGCCTATTCAAAGTCTTACCATTCACCTCCTCTTCCCTAATCGTAGGAAGCCTTGCACTCACAGGCATGCCCTTCTTAACTGGGTTCTACTCCAAAGACCTAATCATCGAATCCGCCAACACGTCGTATACCAACGCCTGAGCCCTAATTATTACACTCATTGCCACTTCCCTTACAGCTGTCTACAGTACGCGAATTATCTTTTTCGCCCTTATAGGACAACCTCGATTCTCTTCTCTATCTCCTATTAACGAAAATAACCCCCAACTTATTAACTCTATTAAACGCCTTCTAGTTGGCAGTGTCTTCGCTGGATATCTTTTATCCAACAACATTCCTCCTATAAATACACCTATCCTGACTATACCCCTATACCTAAAACTAATAGCCCTTTTTATTACAGTCACGGGATTCACAATCGCCATAGACCTAAACCAACTAACCCTATACTTTAAAACCAAGCCCTACTCTAACTTATCCAACTTTTCAAACATACTAGGCTACTTCCCCCTTACAATACACCGACTTTACCCCTACATTAACCTCTCCGCAAGCCAAAAATCAGCCTCAACTCTACTCGACATAATCTGAATCGAAAAAGCAATACCAAAACTAATTGCTAATCTTCAATCTTCTGCCTCAACTATAACTTCTAACCATAAAGGCCTTATTAAACTCTATTTCCTCTCATTCCTCTTGTCTACCATTCTAGCATCCATATTTATAATCTATTTCCACGAGTAATTTCAATTACAATAAGAATACCAACAAATAAAGATCAACCTGATACCAACATAAACCAGCAGGTATAACTATATAAGGCTGCTACCCCCATAGACTCCTCGCGAATTAACCCTATTTCATCACCCTCAAATAACACTCAATCTTCCATATTATTAAACTCAATTACAATCTCTACCTCATCATATAACACAGACACTAAAACCACAACCAACTCTGCTATCAATCCCAATAACAAGACACCTAACCCCGCTACCCCTGAACCCCAAGTATCAGGATACTCCTCAGTAGCCATAGCTGTTGTATACCCAAATACCACTAACATACCACCTAAATAAATCAAAAACACCATTAATCCCAAATAAGACCCCCCAGAATATAAAACAATCCCACACCCAATTCCACCACTAATAATTAACCCTAACCCACCATAAATCGGTGAAGGTTTTGAAGAAATCCCTACAAAACCTAAAACAAACAGTATGCTTAATAAATAATTCAAATATGCCATTATTTTTACATGGAGTCTAACCATGACCAATGACATGAAAAATCATCGTTGTTATTCAACTATAAAAACCATAATGACAAACATTCGCAAAACTCACCCCCTAATCAAAATTATTAACCATTCGTTTATTGACCTTCCTACCCCCTCCAATATCTCAGCATGATGAAACTTTGGCTCTCTCTTAGGCATCTGCCTAATTATTCAAATCCTAACTGGACTGTTCCTAGCTATACACTACACATCAGATACACTCACCGCTTTCTCCTCTGTCACTCATATTTGTCGAGACGTCAACTACGGCTGACTTATCCGCTATATACATGCTAACGGCGCTTCCATATTCTTTATTTGCCTATTCTTGCATGTAGGCCGCGGACTATACTACGGCTCTTACCTCTATTTTGAAACATGAAACATCGGAGTCGTCCTCCTATTCACAGTTATAGCCACAGCATTTATAGGTTACGTCCTTCCCTGAGGGCAAATATCCTTCTGAGGCGCCACTGTCATCACCAACCTCCTATCCGCCATTCCCTATATTGGAACTAGTTTAGTAGAATGAATCTGAGGAGGTTTCTCAGTTGACAAAGCTACTCTCACTCGATTCTTCGCGTTCCACTTTATTCTACCCTTTATCATCGCAGCCCTAGCTATAGTCCACCTACTATTCCTTCACGAAACAGGATCAAACAACCCAGCAGGCCTAATTTCCGATTCTGATAAAATCCCTTTCCACCCCTACTATACAATCAAAGATATCCTAGGCCTACTAGTCCTTCTACTAATCTTTATAATACTAATCCTATTCTCCCCTGATCTCCTAGGAGATCCTGACAACTATACCCCCGCCAACCCCCTAAACACGCCCCCTCACATTAAGCCTGAATGATATTTTCTCTTCGCTTACGCCATCCTTCGCTCCATCCCAAATAAGCTAGGAGGAGTCCTTGCATTAGTATTCTCTATCTTAATCCTTGTACTTCTACCTATCCTCCACACATCAAAACAACGAAGCATAATATTTCGGCCCCTGAGCCAGTGTCTCTTTTGAATCTTAGTGGCTGACCTCCTTGTCCTAACCTGAATCGGAGGCCAACCTGTAGAGCACCCCTTCATCACAATCGGCCAGTTAGCCTCCATCCTCTATTTTTCCCTCATCCTTCTAATAATACCTATCGCCAGTCTAATTGAAAACAAGCTCCTTAAATGAAGACGCCCTAATAGTATAACTATTACCTTGGTCTTGTAAACCAAAGATGAAGATCTAAATCTTCTTAGAGCAAAACTCAGGGAAGAAACTATACGCTCCACCTTCAACTCCCAAAGCTGATATTACTGACTTAAACTATTCCCTGCTTTACATTCGACAGGTTCCTCAAAATTTGACTTTCATGTCAGTATTGAAATTTTATCTACGAATATAATGACCTTATGTACATAGTACATTAATGCCTTTCCCCATACATTAATGTACAAGTACATAACATTATTAATATTACATAGAACATCCTATGTTTATCTTACATTAAATCCTTGTCCCCATGCATATAAGCACGTATTAACATACTCATATAGTACATAAAACATAACCTTCTTAGTCCAATATATACTGATATACAGCACGAATATTCATTGCCTCAGATCCAATATTATTCCCCATAGTACATGATATTCACTCGCGGTACATACCCCATTTCAGTCATAAACCTTTCTTGTTCCAAATGACTATCCCCTTCCAACGGTGGTCTCTTAATCTACCAACCTCCGTGAAATCATCAACCCGCCCAATTCGTGTCCCTCTTCTCGCTCTGCGCCCATACTACTTGGGGGTAGCTAGAGTGAAACTTTATCTGGCATCTGGTTCCTACTTCAGGGCCATATCATGTAACCCGCTCATTCGTTCCTCTTAAATAAGACATCACGATGGATTAGTTCCATTTCTACCCGTGACCCAACATAACTGCTCTGTCATGCCTTTAGTGGTTTTATTTTTGGGGGGATGCTTCCACTCACCATTGGCCGTCAGAGGCCCCGTTGCAGTCAACCCAATTGTAGCTGGACTTATTAGTCACTATGCTTGGTCTAGCATACCTACCTACAGGTATAAGTGAGTTAATGCTTGATGGACTAACTTTTTCCTTACTAGAGAATTTTCACTTTAACCCCAAATCCCTATAATCATAACCCAAAATTTATCTTATTCTTAAATGTTTCAAAAATTTTTAACTTCTATCCCAGTATCTCCAAAATAAACCACCTCCTTCTCCTTTTTTCAATACTAAAATCCCTCTTCCCTCCACCCATAATCTAAACGGGAATTCTCTCTATTAA